AAGTTAGAACATAGGTATGGTTTAAGTAAATCAATGGAAAGTCTTGATGCTATTGGCCATACCAGTGGAAGTGATGAACCCCTTCTAAATGATATGGAGAAAAATTGGAGTGATAGTGTTAGTTATAGTTTCAGTAATGTTGATTATTTATTTGGTATCAGGGATATTTGGAGTTTGATCTCTGATGACACTTTTTTAGTTAGGGATAGTAATGGTGACAGTTATTCCGTATATTTTGATATTGAAAATCATAGTTTTGAGATTGACAATGATAGTTCTTTTCTGAGTGAATTAGAAGGTTTTTTTTCTAGTTTTTTGAATAGGAGGTCTAAGAGAAACAATCACTACTATTATCATTACATGTATGATACTCAATCTAGTTGGACTAATCACATTAATAGTTGCATTAATAGTTATCTTCGTTTTGAAGTCAGTATTAATAGTTCCATTTCAGGTGGTACTGACAATTACAGTGACAGTTACATTTATAGTTTCATTTGTACTGAAAATGTAAGTGGTAGTGAAAGTGGAAGTTTTAGTATAAGAACTCGTAATAATGGCAGTGATTTCAATATAAGAGGAAGATCTAATGATTTCGATATAAATAAAAAATACAGACATTTATGGGTTCAATGCGAAAATTGTTATGGATTAAATTATAAAAAACTTCTTAGGTCAAAAATGAATATTTGCGAACAGTGTGGATATTATTTGAAAATGAGTAGTTCAGATAGAATCGAACTTTCGATTGATTCGGGCACTTGGGATCCTATGGATGAAGATATGGTTTCTATGGACCCCATTCAATTTCATTCAGAGGAGGAACCTTATAAAGATCGTATCGATTCTTATCAAAGAAAGACAGGTTTAACTGAAGCTGTTCAAACAGGCATAGGTCAACTAAACGGTATTCCCGCAGCAATTGGGGTTATGGATTTTAAGTTCATGGGAGGTAGTATGGGATCTGTAGTAGGCGAGAAAATCACTCGTTTGATTGAGTATGCTACTAATCGATCTCTACCTGTCATTATTGTGTGTGCTTCTGGAGGAGCACGCATGCAAGAAGGAAGTTTGAGCTTGATGCAAATGGCTAAAATATCTTCTGCTTCATATGATTACCAATCCACTAAAAAGTTATTCTATGTACCAGTCCTTACATCTCCTACAACCGGTGGAGTAACAGCCAGTTTTGGTATGTTGGGAGATATCATTATTGCTGAACCTAATGCGTACATTGCATTTGCGGGTAAAAGAGTAATTGAACAAACATTGAATAGGACAGTACCCGATGGTTCACAAGCGGCTGACTATTTATTCCATAAAGGCTTATTTGACCCAATCGTACCACGTAATCCTTTAAAAGGTGTTCTAAGTGAGTTATTTCAGCTCCATGGTTTCTTTCCCTTGAATCAAAATTCCAAAAATTAAAGTATAGCACTAGATTCAGTTATTTTGTTTGTAGCGAACAAGTATTTAGTTCATCATAATAAAAAAAACTAAGAAAAATGTTCTTTGGTGATATAAGTTACACTTTCTAGTAAGAGTCAGAAGTTTCGGATAATTTTTTTTCTTCCGGATCCAGATCCATTTTTTATCTTACCCCTATTCATGATTAGGTATTATGAACCTCTATCAACAGGATAAAATAAAAAAGTGAATTTCTCTTTCCGAGGAATTCGAATTTTGAAAAAAAAAAAGAATTTTATCTGGCTATCTTACGCATTAATTAAGATAGACAATAATGAAAAAGAAATATCAAATATGGAAATGAAATAAAATAATTTCTACATCTATCGCATTTTTACTATGAATCCCTGTTTGTTGGATCCTATTATTTAGAGTCGCGAATTCATAATGAACTTCATTTTCATAAGAAAACTCCTTTAAAATAAAAAGCTCCTTATTAGATTAGAAAGAAAGATAGAAAGAACATAAGGATGGGAGAAGAAGAATAATAAAATTTGTAAAAGAAGATTACCCTATTTATATTCGTGTAGAAAGATGAGTAGGTACACTTAATTTAGTTCTACATTTTTGCACTTATTATCTATCCTTTTTTTCCTTAAATTTAATATTTTAATATTAAATTTATATTTAAAATTTTTATTTTAATATAAATATATTATTTATAAATTATATATTTATATATACTTAATTGTTTATATATACTTAGTAGTATAATATTATATAAAATACAATAGTCAATATTACCTAATATTACTTATAATAGATATACTTATCATATCATAAGATATCTTTCTAATAGATACAAATATATAGGTACAAATATTAAATCGAGGCACCCATTCTATGACAGATCTCAACTTACCCTCTATTTTTGTGCCTTTAGTGGGCCTAGTATTTCCGGCAATTGCAATGGCTTCTTTATCTCTTCATGTCCAAAAAAATAAGATTGTCTAGATCCAATGGGACCAAATCCTATCAATTTATTTCAACACTGTATCATAATACAGATATTTTTTTAGTGCAATATGGTACGATATGTGACTCTTTCCACACACAAATGAAAGAACTGTTATGTATGCGGATACATGCTATCTGCATAAATGCATGTATATATATATATAGCTGGTTAAAAATGGATCAGTAAATATTTTTAATAGAAAGTCAATGTATCTAACCAATTACTCCACATCAGAATAGTGCTAGTTGATGAAAGTTACTTCGGGATCAAGAAAGGTAAAGTCAAATTTGGGTTATTCTCTCAATTCCAATCGAATGCAACTGGATCTAGTATAGTATGAATTGGCGATCAGAACATATATGGATAGAACTTATAAGGGGGTCTCGAAAAACAAGTAATTTTTGCTGGGCCTGTATCCTTTTTTTAGGTTCACTAGGATTCTTAGCGGTTGGAACTTCCAGTTATCTTGGTAGGAATCTGATATCCATATTTCCATCTCAGCAAATTATTTTTTTTCCACAAGGAATCGTGATGTCTTTTTATGGGATCGCAGGTCTGTTCGTTAGCTCCTATTTGTGGTGCACAATTTTGTGGAATGTAGGTAGTGGTTATGACCAATTCGATAGAAAAGAAGGAATTGTGTGCATCTTTCGTTGGGGATTTCCTGGAATAAATCGTCGCATCTTCCTTCGCTTCCTTATGAGAGATATCCAATCAATCAGAATTGAGGTTAAAGAGGGTCTTTATCCTCGTCGTGTCCTTTATATGGAAATCAGAGGTCAAGGGGCCATTCCCTTGACTCGTACTGATGAGAATTTTACTCCACGAGAAATTGAACAAAAAGCTGCCGAATTGGCCTATTTCTTGGGCGTACCAATTGAAGTATTTTGAAATGAATTGAACACAATAAAGAATAAATGTTTTCTCGGCATGGGGGAAGGAACTTGCTAATTCCTTTTTTAATACAATTGAAGTCTTTTTGGAATGTTCATTTGAACAAAACATGTTAGATTATTCTATTTCCTCCTTCCTTTGTCGTGGAGACTCCCATAGAATAAACCAAAAAAGCAGGAGGGCATATATGGAATAACTATAATAAACTATACTATAATAAAGAAGAAAATTAAGAAAAGAAGAAATTTTTGTATACCATTTATATACCAAAAGTATTTCGTATGCGTATGGATCCCAACTCAATTCTTTTCTACTAGAAAATTTCTACTAGAAAAAAGACTAATCTAAGGCTAATATAATAAGTAAGGATTCATCAAATATATCCAAGATTTATTTCGTAATACGGAATTCATCTCATCTTTTTAGGCCCAAAATTTTGATGATACCTTTTTTCCTTGGTTGTGGCTAGGCGGTGAAACATTTCGAAATAATTAACTGAGGGGGGTTTTCGTTTCTAAATCCGATTCGTTATTTTAAGTGGGTTTTCGAGTATTCATAGAAAGGAACAAATGAAGATGAAATTGCTTCGAATTTGCCCATTCGAATTTGCCCAATTGAGATATCTAGGAATAATATTGATTTTGCATTTTTATCCGAAAAGGGCGAACCCTTATCCCATTTCTATATTCCTTCTAGATCCAAGAACTAAACTCAATTTTGACACAAAAATTGGAATGAATAGACCCATAGGTTCAATACCTTGTTATAGAACTCGTGCTTCAGAGAAATATCATATAGAGTCAACGAATGAAGCAGGTTCATTAACGATTCAATTCACAGATAAAAAATGAAAAAAAAGAAAGCATTGCCTTCTTTCCCATATCTTGTATCTATAGTATTTTTGCCCTGGTGGGTCTCTCTCCCATTTAATAAATGTCTGGAACTTTGGGTTACAAATTGGTGGAATACCGGGCAATCCAAAACTCTCTTGAATATCATTCAAGAGAAAAACGTTCTAGAAAGATTCATAGAATTAGAAGAACTCTTTCTGTTGGACGAAATGATAAAGGAGTACCCGGAGACACATATACAAAAACTTCGTATAGGAATACACAAGGAAACGATACAATTGGTCAAAACACACAATGAATATCATCTCCATATCATTTTGCATTTCTCGACAAATATAATCTCTTTCGCTATTCTAAGTGGTTATTTTATTTTGGGTAATGAGGAACTTGTCATTCTTAATTCTTGGGTTCAGGAATTCCTCTATAACTTAAGTGACACAATAAAAGCTTTTTCGATTCTTTTAGTTACTGATTTATGGATTGGATTTCACTCGACTCATGGTTGGGAACTAATAATTGGTTCGTTCTACAACGATTTTGGATTGGCTCATAACGATCAAATTATATCTGGTCTTGTTTCCACCTTTCCAGTTATTCTAGATACAATTGTGAAATATTGGATTTTCCATTATTTAAATCGTGTATCTCCTTCGCTTGTAGTCATTTATCATTCAATGAATGAATGAAGAACTCATTTGATCTCCTGATATCAATCAAATAAATCAGAATCTTTCTTCCTTTATAAAGAAACCATTTTGAATCTTACTTAATTCTTTATATTTTATTTCTACCAGTTCAAGGTATTCGTCCTATATTACAGTACAACTATT